TTATGTTGGTGAGGAAAAAAGGATTTTCAATTTTCAGAATGAATATGATTTTGAAAATTTCATCAATTGGATCACTAATCTTTCAGATAAAGACTGGAAGTTTTTTCAAAACTATGCTGACTTTTATATATGGCAATTTTATTCTCATGATGATTACCTATCGATCAGAGATCAAGAAACTTTGTATTATATCAGAAAAATACTCAAATCTGAATTTTATCAGATTAAAACTGTATTTCACAACTTCTCTTTCAATTATGATGGAGATTTTGATTTCATACATAAATTATTTTCCGATATTATATGTTCCTTCTCAGAATACATACTCAAACGATCTGATCAACAAGACGAATTTCTATGAAATCCTTTTTATCAGCGGAATGAATTTTTTTGTGCAAATAAATCCGAAATTAAATCTAGTCAATCTAAAAAGGATTCAGTTTATCAATTTTTGCAAGAAAAATTATTTGGAGTTAAAGAATTTCATGAATTATCAGAAAATGATTTTTCTAGATTTAATCGGATTCAAAAGTCTAAACATAATGTTTGTTGGAATTTTAATATACTTAAGTCGGATACATTTAAATCAAGTATCTTTAAAAAATATTCAATTAAAAATAATTTTTGTTCTAACATCGAATTGGATAAAAATAGACTTCTCGTTAAGGGATTATTTAATACAGATCAATATTCCTTCATTTCTTATTATAACAGATCAATGTTTATACTATCCATGTCAAAAGAACAACAATTTGGTTGTTCTAAAAATTTTAAATTTTCAGATTTTACTCGACTTTTTGAAATTTATAAACAAAAAAGTTTTGTTTCTTCTTCACCATTCGAGCCTTCTGTTTTATTCAATACTCATAATAGTCATTGGTCCTCAATTAAATATGTTTCTAATAGTCCTAATTCAACTCTTATTAGTTTATTCTCGGATTATGTATATATTTCGGAAAACATATCAACCCAATTTAATAAACTTAACCAAGCTTTTACTAACCCTCACTTCAGTGCATGGACTAGAGATTTATCTACAGGCAAAGGAATTGTGTTATGGGAATATAAACGTTCGATCATGCCTTTATTTCCAGGTAAGCTTAGTTACAAATACTATCTTAGTCGTGATTCAACAAATAGTAACTTTGTTCGTATATATCAGGTATTACACCATACTAGTTGGCATAACGGATTGCAATATTTCGGAGATAATATTAATTTTTTCTGCGATAAGTTTGAACGATTTCTTAAAATTCCTGTTAGATCAAAATTTAGATCCAAATTTAGTTATTTATATAATCTTAATAAATTACTTTTCGTTATTTTTAAATATACTTATTCTTTGTGGAAATTTTTATATATATTATGTATTGAAAATATATCTTCTTTTTTATATATATTCAACAATAAGTTCAAGAAAAAACAAATCAATTTTATTAGTCTTAAGAATATGCTTGTTGATCCTCTTATGGATACTTCTATTTTTACTTTTACTAGAGACATTATTGGATATTTTGATATATGCATTGTTAATCCAGATGAATATGTTCGCATGGCTTTTTTTCTCTATGAACATTTCGTTTACTATCCATTTCTCTCTTTGTTTGTTAATCCAGACTTTTACTATTTTTTTGGGTTTGTCATTGAGGAGGTTAGTGAGAATTCGCGGTTTTTTAACTTTATATCTGAGAACCCCGAAAATAACAAATCATTTTTTCAAATATATGTTGATTCGCAAACAGATAAAAAAGACTCTATTTTGGTTAGAATTAAAGATGAGGTGGTCCATAATGTTACCGATTTTGTTTTTATTTCTGTTAGATGGGCATTCGATAGTTATTCCGCGTGGTTTACAAAACAGGGTTGGTTTTATAAAAATTATGAATGGATGCAAGATCGACGCCTGTTTCCGCGCCAAGCACGTAACTTTCTTTTTGTGGTTTTATATAGTGTGCGTTATATGGTCTTTGATTTTATATAATCGTATTTTATGTTGTACGATAAGTGGAGTTTTACTTATCGAATTGACAACATGGATTTTTTATTTTCCGTCGATTTTGCATTACCACTATCTAATATTGTGGGAATTTTTGATACTTCCCCTGATGGTTTGTATTTCAGAATTAAAGATCAATATTCGTATACACCCAATACATTATAAAAACGAGTTTTCCTTCAAACAACTACTTTTCTTGCAGATACAATTAAGTTGTTCGATTATCTATCTGTTCCCAAATTTAGTTATGACAAAAAATTATTATTTTTTGTTAAAAATAATAATTTGCAAAATTATAATCCTATATATGGGGATGTTTTTAATTATATCGATGTTACTTATGATATACGATCTCCTTTTCTTACCCTTCCAAAAATTAAATCTGCTTTTTTTGAGAAAACAAATAGTTTGCCTATATCTTCCCAAATATTTAATAAAATATATGTATAAAAAATTACGGATACTTATTATCGAACTCTTAATAAACTTTATGAACTTTTTTTATTATAACAAAACATATCTAAAGGAAGCACATTCACAGATTCGTATGTTGAACCTATCTTTCATATTAATTCTCGAATCAATGGAGGAATATCAACTTCAGGTGATTTTGATTCTGAAACATCAGAATCCTCGTCATTTCTTGAATCGGTTATTTTTTCAAGTGAGGTTACTTTATATTCATTATCTAATCAAAATCTCGATGTTACTAATAACAATTTATTTGAAAAAAGTTTCATTTTTAACTCAATTTATGAAAATAATTTATACCGTTTTCCTTTGTTTTTCAAAGGAATTTTTGATAGAGCCATTGAGTTTATTCATTTCGAAACAACTAAAAGTCTTAACAAAAATCTTAACATTTATTATTATTCTTTTTTTAAAGAAAACCTACTTGGATTATTCACACCAAGTGAGGAAAAAGTTTTCTTTTCTAAAGGTGATATTATGTCTTCATTGCTTGGCTTTTATCATAGAAAAAAATCTTCGTCAATTAACTTTAAACAATTACTGGAAGATATTAACATATACAAGTCCGTTCGACAAGATCGTGTTTTTACCAAATGGTCTTTTTTTAATAAATATAAGTCTTGGTTTTTTACTTTTGAATGGTGGGAATATTTTTATAGTTTGCTTTTTGAAACAATTCCTGAGATTGTTTTATATTAAGTTGATAAATTATAATATCTTTATTGTGATTTTTGTGAATACTATAATAGTAAATGGAATTTTTTGCTTAATAGGCTTTATTTACCATTTACATCTAAAAAAGTTGCTGAATCTACTGATAAAGTATTTCATTTTTTATTTGGAATTGAAAGCCTTTTATTTGAACCAGTGTGTCAATTTAAAAAGGATAAATATCAAAAATGGGTCGGACTCTCTTTTATTGATAATAGTTATGTTATCTATTTCTCTTTGGCCCTTTTTTTTATTCTGTTATATGGAATTAGTCAAGAATATATACCTTTTTTCATGGGTTTTGATTTTCTGTTTCTATGGAAACGATTTCAAATATTCAAATATTTTATTGATCCTTTGCGTCTTAAGTATCTCCATAAATTTATGCAATCTTCTCCTATCAGAGACGAAATCATATCCCGAGATTTTGTTAGATTTTCTATCAAAAATTTTGTTACTTTTGGCAATAATCTTTCGTTCTACTTGTTCCGAGCAAGAGACATATATCATTGGATGTTTGTACGAAAAGGTTCGGACAGTTTTCGACAAGAAAAATTTATTGTCGTTAAAGCTGTGCTTACAAATAAAAGTCTTTCACGCTATGGTTTTTATTTCAATTATAACTCAAATCCATTTAATATTAATGGGCTTCATGAAGGAGCTTTTCGTTACTTTAGATATTTTATCGATAGTTGTCGTAGAGATTTTCCAAAAAATAAAAAGAGTTCCGTATAATCTCTTGGAAATGAAATATTTTCTGCTTTTCAAATTAATGTTCTTGCCCCAACAAAATTTGACTCTAATTCTGATTTCAATGTTTCATCATTTGATTTGGACACATCATTACAATTTTCTGACATTCCTTCTAGAAAAATTCTTATGGTTGGACCCATATAAACTGGAAGAAGCTTTTTTATTAAATCTATTGCGGCAGATTCTGGATTTCCCTTATTACGGATATCTATTACCGAATTATTTAATGTTAAACCTGATAATGATAGCTCTACTGCAATTCTTATTCTTCGGAAAGCCATTAGTATATTTAAAATCACTTTTGATTTGGCAAGGAGACTTTCTCCATGCATTATATGGATTCAGGATCTTCATGAATTTAATGTTAATCGTTTTGTTAATAGTTTGGAGAGTGATCCAAAATATCTACTTTGTGAATTATTTAAGATTCTTACTGATAAAAGTTCCAAATCTGCCACTAAAAATAATATTGTTATTGCGCCAACACATACACCTACAAGAATTGATCCAAGTCTTATTCTTCCAGAAAGATTTCAGCAAGTTATCTATTTACGTGCAGTTAATGTTCTTCAACGTCAGAAAGAATTTCCCGTTTTGTTACGAGTTAAAGGGTTGTCTTTGTAAAATTTCTTGTTTTATTCCGAAGAATTTGGTTATCGAACTATGGGTTATAACAAACGCGATTTGTCAGTTCCAGCCAACGAAACTTCAGCAATATGTATTTATCGAAACCAACGAAATGTTTGTACGAATACTATATAATTATCTTTATTATAACAAATTTTACTTGTTACGTATCTTGATGATAAATCACAATTATATCCAAGTTATGAAATCATTGCTTATCGAATTGGAAAAGCTGTTATACAAAAAAGCATTCTATATAAATTTCATTTATATTTTCTATCCGCGGGTAATCGTTTGTTATAGAGTAGATTTTCTTTCTTATCCACTTGGTATTTATAGCCTTCAATTACAGACTCTGTATTATAAGAGTTATCTTTATTTGCTTATATTTCCGGATGTTTATCTGGTGTTGCAGCTCGAGATGCTTGGTTTATGTTGGATAATAAACGGGAGGATTTTATTTCTTTTGATCCTAATGTTACAAATGATCTTAGTTTGTCTTTTGCTCTTTTGGAAGGTCTTTTATCAGAATTTACAAAATTGGAGTTATTCAAAATCCATCCAGCGAGCGAGGCTTATCTCTTTAGTCACAAGATACTTTGTATATGTTGCAAACTGGGTATTTTGCCGAATCCAATATTTTTGGAAGTTAGAGAGGGAATTATACTTCCAAACTATTTGTTCCACTTACCAGGGTATGGTCTCCCAGAACCTGGCGTATCAGTCATATTCGAAGTCGTATGTACGAATCTATAAGAACGTTGTCCGAAAATCATTTTTTTGCCAATCTTATCGATTTTTATCGAGATCAAGATCAACTTCCGGAACAAGACAGTTATTTTACCAGAATCAAAGAGGGTCGAAAGAAAAGTTTTTAAAAGAAAAAGTTTTTTGTTTCTCTTTCTTCCCGAAAATCTATGGACCAGGTGGAAGCAAAGAAAGTACAAGCCTTTTATTATTATTTAAAAAATATTTTATTCAAAGATCAGTTCGAAAAGCTTGGAGTTTCTGTTTTGTCAACAGAATATTAAACCCATTACTGTCCATCCAGTCATCCACTTTTTTTTCTTGGAAAGCGTTTCTTATGGGACACGGAAAGTTTATAAGTTCCAAAGAAAAATCTTCTATTTGCGCACAATTATTTTAAATAACAATTATTTAAAATAAAAAACATAATTTTTTCAATATCCTCCGGTAAAAGATATTTATTTTGTATCAATTTTTGTATAAGAACATTCAATAATTTACGGTTAGATAAAAAGAAGTTAAGTAAATACTGATAAATTTCAAATAAAATAGTATAATTTAAAGAAATTTTTGATGATGAATTATTAGCATCAACCCATCTTTGCTGATGATTTACAGAATTGAACATAAAGAAGCGATCTACAAACTCCTCTAGAAAAAGTATGTTAGAAACAACAGATGAATTAAATAATAGGGGAGTTTGAAGACTAATTTTCATCATTTCATTTTCTCTTATAAGATAAGAATTTTGTTCAATAGAGACTTGTTCTTTTTCCAATTCCTTTTCCTTTTGTTCTAATTTATCTTCTTCGTCTGTATTTATATCTAAGTTTGTTATTGCATTCCGACTAAAACCTCGAGCAAGAAAAATATTTTTCAATTTTTTATTAGAACGTTTCCTCTCCTTTTCTCGTGCGACTCCACGAATTACGTAAAATTGCCTTACTAACTCTTCCGTAATAAATAAATCATTTTGCGCAAATAAAAGATTATTCTTTGGAAATAATAAACTTTCTGTATCCCATAAGAAACGTTTTCCTAGAAAAAAAAGTGGATGACTAGATGGACAATAATGGGTTTTATATTCTGTTGACAAATCGGAAACTCCAAGCTTTTCAAACTGATCTTTTAATAAAATATTGTTTAAATAATCATTTAAGGCTTGTATTTTCTTAGCTTCTACCTCATCCATAGATTTTCGGGAAGAAAGACAAACAAAAAACTTTGGCTTTTTAAAATTCCTCTTTTGACCCTCTTTAATTCTAGTAAAATCACTGTCTTGTTCCGGAAGTTGATCCTGATCTCGATAAAAATCAATAAGATTTGCTAAAAAATCATTTTCGGACAATGTTCTTATAGATTCATACATACTACTACGAATATGACTAATACGCCAAGTTCGGGGAGACCATACCCTACTAAGTGGAACTAATAGTTTGGAAGTATAATTTCCTCCCTTACTTCCAAAAAGAGTGGATTCGGCAAAAAACCCAGTTTGCAACATATACAAAGTATCTTGTGACTCAAGAGATAAGCCTCGCTTACTGAATGGATTTTTAATTAATTCTAATTTTGTAAATTCTGATAAAAGACTTTCCAAAACAGCAAAAGATAAACTAAGATCATTTGTTACATTAGGATCTAAAGAAATAAAATCTTCCCGTTTATTATCCAACATAAACCAAGCATCTCGAGCTGCAACACCGGCTAAACATCCGGAAATATAAGCAAATAAAGTTAACTCTTTTATTACAGAGTCTGTAATGGAAGGCTCTAAATACCAAGTGGATAGGAAAGAAAATCTGCTCTTTAACAAGCGATTACCTGCGGCTAGAAAATCTAAATGAAATTTGTTTAGAAGGCTTTTTTGTATAATTGCTTTTCCTATTCGATAAGCAATCATTTCATAACTTGGATTTAATTGTGATTTATCATCAAGATACGTAACAACGAGAATTTGTTTTAATAAAGCTAATTTGATAGTATTCGTACAAACATTTCGTTGGTTTCGAGAAATACTGATTGCTGAAGTTTCATTGGCTAGAACTGACAAATCACGTTTGTTATAACCCATAGTCCGATAACCGAATTCGTCAGAATAGAACAAGAAATTTTTCAAAGACAACCCTTTAACTCGTAACAAAACGGGAAATTCTTTCTGACGTTGAACAACATTAACTGCACGTAAATAGATAACTTGCTGAAATCTTTCTGGAAGAAGAAGACTCGGATCAATTCTTGTAGGTGTATGTGTTGGTGCAATAACAATATTATTTTTAGTGGGAGATTTGGAACTTTTATCAGTAAGAATCTTAACTAATTCACAAAGTAAATATTTTGGATCACTCTCCAAACTATTAACAAAACGATTAACATTTAATTCATGAATATCCTGAATCCATATAATGCATGGAGAAAGTCTCCTTGCCAAACCAAAAGTCATTTTTAAAATATTAACGGCTTTTTTAAGAATAATAATTGGAGTGGAGCTTTCATTATCAGGTTTAACATTTAATAATTCAGTCATAGATATCCGTATCAACGGAAATCCGGAATCTGCCGCTATAGCTTTTATCAAAAAGCTTCTTCCAGTTTCTATGGGTCCTACCATAAGAATTTTTCTAGAAGGAATGTCAGAAAATTGCAATGACGTATCCAATTCAAACGCCGAAACATTGAAATCAGAATTAGAGTCAAATTTTGTTGGGGCAAGAATGGTTGTTTGAAAAGCAGAAAATAATTCATTTCCAAGAGATTTTATTGAACTTTTGTTACTTTTTGGAAAATCTCTACGACAGCTATCGACAAAATACCTTAAATAACGAAAAGCTCCTTCATGAAGCCCATTAATATTTAATGGATTTGAATTATAATTGAAATAAAAACCATAACGTGAAATACTTTTATTTGTAAGCACAGCTTTAACGACTAGTATTTTATCTTGTCGAAAACTGTCAGAACCTTTTCGTACAAACATCCAATGATTTATGTCTCTTGCTCGGAACAAGTAGAAGGAAATATTATTGCCAAAAGTAATAAAATTCTTGATAGAAACTCTTACTAAATCTCGAGTTATCATTTCCTTTCTAATAGGAGATGATTCCATTAATTTATGAAGATACTTCAGACGCAAAGGGTCTATTAAATATTTGATGATTTGAAATCGTTTCCAGAGAACCATAAAATCGAAACCCATCAAAAATAATATATATTCTTGACTAATTGCATATAAAAGAATAAAAAAAATCCCCAAAGAGAAATAGATAACATAACTATTATCAATAAACGAAAGTCCGACCCATTTTTGATATTTATCTTTTTTCACTTTACACACAGGTTCAACTAAAAGACCTTCGATTCCAATTAAAAAATGAATTACTTTATCAGTAGAATCAGCTAATTTTCTAGATTTTTTTCTATATTTCAACGGTAAATAAAGTCTATTTAGCAAAAAATTCCATTGACTATTCAAGTATTCACAAAAATCACAATAAAGATATTCTAATTTATCAACGAAGTTCAAAACTATTTCAGGAATTGTTTCTAAAAGCAAGCTGTAAAAATATTCCCACCATTCAAAAGTAAAAAACCAAGACTTATATTTATTAAAAAAAGACCATTTGATAAAAACACGGTCTTGCCGAATAGACTTGTATATATTTATATTTTCCAGTAATTGTTTTAAGTTTATTGACGAATAATTTTTTCTATGATAAAAACTAAGCAACGAAGACATAATATCGCCTTTATAAAAGAAAACCTTTTCTTCTTTTGGTTTGAATAATCCAAGTAGTTTTTCTTCAAAAACAGAATAATAATTAATTTTAAGACTTCTAGGTGTTTCGAAATCAACTAACTCAACAACTCTATCAAAAATATTTTTGAAAAGAAAAGAAAAATTTTTTAAATTCTTTTCATAAGTTGAATTAAAAATAAAATTTTTTTCATTATTATTAGTAACATCGAGCTGTTCATTAGTTAATGAATTTAAAGTAACCTCACTTGGAAAAATAACTGATTCGAGAAATGATGAGGACTCTGATATTTCAGAATCAAAATCATTTAAAGTTGATATTCCTCCATTGATTCGAGAACTAATCTGAAAGATATGTTCAACATACGAATCCGTGAATGTGCTTACTTGAGTTATATTTTGTTTTAATAAAAAAAGTTCATAAAGTTTATTAAGAGTTCGATAATAAGTATCCGTAATTTTTTTTATATTTATTTTATTAACTAGTTGGGAAGTTATAGGAAAACTATTCCTTTTCTCAAAATAAAAAGATTTAATTTTTGGAAGAGTAAGAAAAGGATATCGTATATCATAAGTAACATCGATATAATTCAAAACATCCCCATAGATAGGATTATAATTTTGCAAATTATTCTTTTTAACAAAAAATAATAATTTTTTGTCATAACCAAATTTTGGAACAGATAGATAATCGAACAACCTCCTTGTATCTGCTTCAGAAAAGTACTGGTTTGAAGGAAAACTAGTTTTTATTATTGTATTGGGTGTATAAGAATATTGATCTTTAATTCTGAAATACAAACCATCAGGCGAAGTCTCAAAAATTCCCACAATATTAGATAGCGGTAATGCAAAATCAACGGAAAAGAAAAAATCCATAGCGTCAATTGGATAAGTAAAAATACACTTATCGTACAATATCAAATATGATTTTATTATATCAATGACAAGATAACGCAAACTATATAAAATTAATAAAAGAAACTTACGTACTTGGCGCGGAAACAGGCTTGGATCTTGCATCCATTGATAATTCTTATAAAACCAACCCTGTTCTGTTAACCAATCGGAATAACTATCAAATGCCCATCTTATAGAAGTAAACGTAAATTGTATTACATTTTGGACCACTTCATCTTTAACTCTAAGCACAATATAGTTTTTTTTGTCTGTTTGCAAATCTACATATAGACGAAAAAATGATTTATTATTTTCGAGGTTATCGGATATCAAGTCTAAAAAATGTGAATTATCACTTACCTCAGCAATGACAAACTCTAGGAAATCGTAAAAGTCTGGATTAACAATCAAACAGAAAAACGGATAATAAATGAAATGTTGATAGACAAAAAAAGCCATGTCAAAATATTCTTTTAGATCAATTATGCATAAATCTAAATATTCAATTATATATTTAGCAAAAATTAAAATAGACTTATCCATTAAAGAATCAGCTATCAGACTAGGCCAATTAGTAAAATTGAATGGTTTTCTATTGAAGTTTTTGTTGAACTTAGTGTTGTTATTGTTGAATTTATAAAAAAAATAACAGATATTCTCGATACATAATATATTTAAAAATTTCCACAAAGAATAAATATATTTTAAAGTTGAGAAAACTAATTTATTTTTATTTTGTAAATAACTATATTTGGATCTGAGTGTGGATCTTAATTTTGATCTGACGGGTATTTTTATAAATCGTTCAACCTTATTGCATAAAACATTAATAGTACCTCTTAAACCTTTCAATCCGTTATGCCAACTAGTACGATATAAGAACTTATATACATAAACTAGGTTACTATTTGTTGAATTAAGACGAATAAAATATTTATAACTTAGTTTACTTGGAAATATAGGCGTCACTGAACGTTTCAATTCCCAGAGGCGTCTTAATCGGGCTGTAAAGAAAAAATCTTTACTCCATGCAAACCGATCAGGGTTAGTAAGAGCTAGATTAAGTTCCTTTATTTGGGTTAATACACTTTCAGAAATATATAAATAATCAGAGAATAAACTCATTAAAGTTGAATTTGGACTATTATAAATATATTTCATTGAGGACCAATTACTATTATGACTATTTAATAAAACAGAAGGGTCTAACGGTGAAGAAGAAACAAAACTTTTTTGTTTATAAATTTCAAAAAGTCGAATAAAATCTGAAAATTGAAAATTTTTAGAACAACCGAATTGTTGTTCTTTTGATCTGGATACTACAAACATCGATTTATTATAATAAGAAATTAAGGAATATTGATCTGTATTAAATAATCCCTTAACTATAAATTTATTTCTATCCAATTCAATATTAGAATAAAAATTACCTTTAATTGAATATTTTTTTAAGATTAATGATTTAAATGTATCTGACTCTATTATCTGGAAATTCCAACAAACAGTCTGTCTAGACCTTTTAATCCAATTTAATCTATAAATATCCTCTTCTGTTAATTCATGAAATTCTTTTACTCCTAATAATTTTTCCTGCAAAAGTCGATAAACGGAATCTTTTTTAGATTTACTAGATTTAATCTCGGATTTATTCGTGCCAAAAACTGCCTCTCGTTGATAAGATGGATTTTCTACAAATTCCTCTTGTTCATCAGATCGATTTAGTATGTATTCTGAGAAGGAATATATAATATTGGAAAAAATATTTTGTATGGGATCGAAATCTCCATCATATTTTAAATAAAAGTCTTCAAATACAGTTTTTATCTCATAAAATTCAGATTTTATTATTTTTCTTATATGATTTACAATTTCTTGATCTCTCATCCATAGAGAATCATCATGAGAATAAAATTCCCATATGTAAAATTCAACATAGTTTTGAAAAAACTTCCAGTCTTTCTCTGAAAGATTAGTGATCCAATTTATTAAATTATCATAATGACTATGATTCTGATAATTTAAAATCCTTTTCTCATCACCAACATTACCCTGAAATAATGGTTGTTTTGTTGGAACGGTAATTCCAGCATCAAATAATATTTTTTTACAGAAGCTTAAAACAGTATCATAAAAATAAATTTCAAGTTGTTTTTGAGGAAAATTTATGTTATTATTAATTGATAAATAATAATTGAAATCGTTTTTCCAATAAACATACCTAGACTTTAAAATAAAAAAATTATAAAATTCGAAAAAGAATGCGAGATCCCAATTATATTTGGTCCTCAATTCTCTACGAATTTGTTGTATTTCTTTTTTTGAAAAGTTTGATTTAGAAATAATATCATTTACAATAAACTTAATCCCTTTTTTTGAGATTCCTAAATCGTTTTTACTTATGTCCGTTTGTGAAATAAACGAAAAAGGATGCTTTTTTTCAGTAGAAAAAAAACCTCTATTAACAAAATCTCCTTTTTCTTTTATGTAAAACGTATTAACAATTTCTCTCAAATCTAGATTTTTATGTTTGACAAAATTTTTACTGCTTACGCATAAAACAAAAAAGAATACAGCAGCTATTACTGAATAGTCAAAAAAAACAACAGATTTAGATCGAATTTTAGATCGAGACAAGTCACGTATAATAAGTGAATTCAGAACTTGAAAATCTAATAATTTAGTAATAGACTCAAAATTAGAAAAAATTCCAATTAATAATCTTATAACACTGAAACCCTTCCACCAACTCACAAAAAAATGATGATTATTTATTTCTTCAATATGTAACACTCGATAACCAGATTTAAAATCGGCTGGGAGTTTTGAATTTGTTGTTTTTTCTTGTATTAGTTGTTCTAACTCAAACAACTCCACATTTTTAATATCATCAAATTCGACATCATCTCGTGATTTTCTATCCATAGATTTATTTATTACGGAAGAATGAGTTTGACAATTTTATGTTATTCGTGGAGTTGCACGAGAAAAAGAGAGAAGACGTTCCAAGAAAAAATTGTAAAATATTTTTCTTGCTCGAGGCTTTATTCGGAATGCAAGAACAAATTTTGCTATTTATACAGAGGAAGAAGATCAATTTATACAAAAGGAATTGGAAAAAGAAGAAGTCTCTATAAAACAAAGTTTTGGTCTAAAAAGGGAAAATTAAATCATAAAAATTATTCTTCAAACCCCCCTATTATTTTATTCATCTGTTATTTCAAACATACTTTTTCTTACGGAGTTTGTGGATCGATTCTTTATGTTCAATTCTGTCAATCATCAGCAAAGATGGATAGATGCTTATTAATCATCATCAAAAATTTCTTTGCATTCTACTATTTTATTTTAAATTTATCAGTATTTACTAAACTTCTTTTTATCGAACCGGAAATTATAAAATGTTCTTATACAAAAATTCATACAAAATATGTATCTTTTACCGGAGAATATAGAAAAAATTATGTGTCATTTCAAATAAATTAAGATTCTCAAATTCTTTTTAATTTATTAATGGTAGGGTTTTAATTTCACTATTCTTCCTTCCTCGTGAAAATTAGAAATTACTTGTAATTTCTAATTTTTTCTTTTTTTTGCTTGCCTTGAAGAGGATTCGAACCTCCACGCTTTATAGCACAAGATTTTGAGTCTTACGTGTCTACCATTTCACCATCAAGGCTTGTAATTTTATTGAAAATTGAAATAGAATTTATTCTAGATCTTTGATTGTATTAAAAAAAGTATTTTATTTTCAATTTCCAACTTTTTTTCGATTTATATACACATATACTATACAATTAAATTTTTTGGCTGCCACTCAAATTGTGATATTGAGGTCAAAACGTTGCGTAGCTATAGATAAAGTTTATTAAATTTTTAATTTTTTCAAGTTTCTAAAAAAAAAGCTACGAAAGATTGTAAAGTCTTTCAGTAGCCTTTTTTTTTAGAAACTTTTAATAAACTGTTTCTTTTTATTTTTTTTATTCTAAGAAGCTAAAAAAAAGTTATTTTATGTCCATAATTAGGTTTTTTGGATAATTTGAATAAAGGGATTTATAAAGATTCCTAAAAAAGTAGATCCCAAAACACAAATAATTATAGTAATTTCAATTGAATCTTTCGAATTTGTTAGACCTACGGAACCTTTGTAATTTTTAATATATGTAGTTACTCTTCTATCAAAAAGTACTTTAATTATTTTTAAATAATAATATATAGAAAGAATACTAGTAATTATTCCGACAGAAACTAAAAAATATAAACCTGATTTCCATCCAGCCCAAAAAAGATAGAGTTTTCCAAAGAAACCCGATAATGGAGGAAGCCCTCCTAAAGATAATAGACATAAAATTAAAGAAAAAGCTAGGAGTGGGTCTTTTCTGTATAATCCCGTATAATCTCGGATATTATCAGTTCCCGTACGCAAACTGACTAAAATTGTACATGCAAAAGTTCCTAAATTCATAAAAATATAGAAAAACATGTAGATTATCATGCTTGAATGCCCATCATTTATTTCTCCAGCAACAATGCCTATGATAATATATCCAATTTGACTAATAGAGGAATATGCAAGCATACGTTTCATACTTTTTTGGGTCGTAGCTATTAAATTTCCCAAAATCATACTTAAAATTGCTAGTATTCCTAATAAGATACGCCATTCATTTGATGAATCATTTAAAGTAATAGTTAAAATTCGTGTAGCCAAATTCAATCCAGCTACTTTGGAAGTTACCGATAGAAAAGCAACAACTGGAGTGGGTGAGTCAGAGTCGAATTAAGAAGGATTACTCACTTCTTTCTCTCTTTCAAAACCGTGCATGAAATTAAAGTTTCACACGGCTCCTAAGTAGGGAGATCAAAAAAAATCTACCTAACCTTTTTCGTGTCTGTATAAAATTTGATTGGTATCTTTTTTTTTTACTAATCAAATAAAACTTGTCGAAAAATCCTTATCAGCTTTCATCCATCAAATAATTTTTCTTTTTTTTTTTAGATTACACTTTTTTTATAATGGAAACAGGGATTATTTCTTATTTGATTAGGACAACAAGTTGAGTTTCTTCGTTTTTCATAGCTATTCGACTAATGTTTTAGGGTGATTTTTTGCTGACAGTGCTCCTTTTGTTTGCAGTTATAGTTTTTGAAGGAAAAAAAAATTATGGAGCATTTTTTTGAACATTCTATTCTATATTCTGATTGTTCCTTTTTTATTGCTATATTTTTTTCTTTAATGCCACTAATTTAATCTTCGTATAGAAACTACCCTTGATCATTTTTTTCTGCAGATTTAATTAAATTTTAATTCTTTGCTTTACATTACTAAACTACATGTAGTACAGACATCTTTTATAATCTCTGGTAAAAGTTTTTATTACATCCGATGAGTTTTTTTAAAACTCAAAATTTTATATAGCTAGACATTTTTGTTTTCTTTCTATTTTATTAGAAATATTAGTAATTTTTAATACGAGTCACACTCCTTCATAAACATCGGGAGTCCATTGATGAAAAGGAACCAAAGAGAGCTTGAATCCAATTCCTACAACGATAAAAATTGTTGCTAAAAAAACAGCTATAGAATCATACATTTGATTATTAAAAAGTCCAGTTGCTATTTCTTGTAATTGAATTTTTCCTCCGGATAAACCATATAATAGAGAGAATCCGTAAACTAATATAGAAGAACTTGCTCCACCCATAAGTAAATATTTCATAGTAGCTTCATTTGATCGTATATCTCTTTTTGTATAACCTGCTAAAAGATAAGATGATAAACTTAAACATTCAAGAGCTATAAAAATACTGAGCAAGTCATTTGCAGAACATAAAAACAAACTCCCTAAAGTAGCTATAAATAAAAAAACCAGAAATTCTGTTATAGGTAGTTTTGTATATTTAATATATTCTAGTGTTAATGGAATGCATAAAAACGAGCATATTAGGATAAATAATCTGAATATATTGTTGAAATTATTTATTTGTAAAGTTCCATTAAAGGCTAGCATTAAATTTTCATTCCACTCTATAGATATTATTAGTATGGCTATAGCTAATATAATTAACGAAGTATGATAGAATAAATATTTTTTCTTTTTAATTGATAATAAATCGACCGCTAGAAAGAATATTATACCAAAAATCAGACTGAATTCGGGTAAAATTAAATTCCAATCTGTTACAAAACTGCTTAATTCTTTCATAATCTTATTTGCGATAATTTTGCAAAAATGTAAAAAAAACAAAATTTTTATAAATCTTATTTTTTTTACATTTTTTAATTGAAAATTGAACTAAAAAAAACTGGAAATTTGTTTATACAAATTTCCAGTTTTTTTTTCTAATTAACGGTTTTCTAATTAACGGAAGTGTGAAAAAGCTTTATTTGCTTCTGCCATTCGATGAGTCTCTTCTTTCTTACGAACCGCATTACCATTGTTTCTTGCGGCATCCATTATTTCATAACTAAGTTTGGAAGCCATGTTTTTGCCTGATCTTTTCAGGCATGCTTGTAATAACCATCGAATAGCCAGTGCTTTTCCTTGAAAAGACTGAATTTCTACTGGTACCTGATAAGTAGAGCCACCTATTCGTCTTGCTTTTACTTTAATATTAGGAGTAACTTTTCGTATTGCTTGTCTTAAAACAGATAGTGGATTTTTATCTGTTTTACGTTTGATATTTATCATTGATTGATAGAGTATTTTATAGGCCAATGATTTTTTACCATTTTTTAAAATACGGTTAACTAACATGTTAACCAACCGATTACGATAAATTGGATCGGCTTTTTTTGTTTTAATTGCTACTGTTTCTCGATTAACCATTAGATTTAGTCTTTATTTTTCTTTTTTTTTTTTATTTAGGCTTTTTTACTCCATATTTTGAACGTCCCTGTTTTCGTTCCCGAACTCCCGCAGTATCTAAAGTACCTCGGACAATATGATACCTGACCCCGGGTATAGAAATAATTATTTTTGAATTCAATATCATTTTTTGAATTTAGAAATAACAAAGAAATGATAAGGTTATTTAGGCTTTTTTACTCCATATTTGGAACGCCCCTGTTTTCGTTCCCGAACTCCCGCAGTATCTAAAGTACCTCGAACAATATGATACCTGACTCCGGGTAAGTCTTTGACTCTTCCTCCTCTTACTAGTACTACTGAATGTTCTTGTAAACTATGTCCAATTCCGGGTATATAAGCTGTAATTTCAAAGCCAGAGGTTAATCTAACTCTAGCAACTTTACGTAGAGCAGAGTTGGGTTTTTTAGGTGTTGTGGTTTTTGAATTTTTTTTTTATTTATCTTTCAACTTTCCTTTTTTATTATAATTGGGTCAATTGATCAAATTTATTGCTATTATACTAGATGAGTTATTATAAGCTTAGTCATGTTGTTACACATCTTGTATTTTATTTATCTTTCAACTTTCCTTTTTTATTATAATTGGGTCAATTGATCAAATTTATTGCTATTATACTAGATGAGTTATTATAAGCTTAGTCATGTTGTTACACATCTTGTAATCAGAATTATT